GATGAATAAACAGGCTTATATAAAAAGGACGCTATAAGTATTCCGCAATAAGCTATACTGACTGAAAAAACTGCGTTTGTGAGAAATTCATACCAATCGACAGAATGGATTCGGTTTTGATGTAAAAGGTTTATGGACGGAGTTAACAATTTTGATAATATATCTAAATCCATTCCTTCATAATTGAAGAAAGGAATTCCAATGGCCCCAACGAATAACGTAAATAAAACCAATACAAGCATGGGAAATAGCATAGTATTGTCCGACTCATGGGGATATGAGAAAGTTTTTTTAGTGCCAAAATGAGTAATACTAATAAAAGGCTGCACCATGCTTCTTACATTTTCATTACTATCAATTCGATATGTGTTTAAAAAAGGAGCCTTTTCGTTGTTTTTGATCATTAATAAATCGAATAAACGAAAGTTTGTTTTCCTAATTTTAGGTCCTTCTTTACCCCACAGAGACATTGAATAGAATGAGCTGCTTTTTTTGCCACTGTAATTTTGAAAATAAACGTTTAAATGTCCTTCAAAAGTAAGTAAATAGATCCGAAACATATAAAAGGCGGTTAATCCTGCCGTAGAATAAGCTATTATTGCAAAAATCGGTGAATACAACCAACTATCACTAAGAATTTCATCTTTGGACCAAAAACAAGCAAGAGGTGGAATACCACAAAGAGAAAGTGTACCTAATAAAAAAGAAGTTTTTGTAATTGGTACATGTTTTCTTAAACCGCCCATAAGAACCATATTCTGACTTTTATCTGGAGAATACCCAACAATAGCTTCCATCGAATGAATAATAGATCCAGATCCTAAAAACAACAATGCTTTCGAATAAGCATGAGTAATCAAATGAAATAAAGCAGCTTGATAAGAACCCATACCTAAAGCTAACATCATATAACCCAATTGAGACATTGTAGAATAAGCTAAACCTCTCTTAATATCTTTTTGAGCAAGAGCTAAAGTAGCTCCTAAAAACAATGTTATTATACCGATCAAAGATATTAGATTTAATATGTAAGGTATAGCTATGAAAAGAGGAAGAAGCCGAGCTACAAGAAAAATTCCTGCTGCTACCATCGTAGCAGCATGTATAAGAGCCGAAATAGGGGTAGGCCCTTCCATGGCATCGGGTAACCAGACATGAAGGGGAAATTGAGCAGATTTCGCAACTGCGCCGGCAAATAATAGGAAGGCACATAAAGTAACAAATAAAGGATTAACTTCATTATTATAAACCAAGTTATTGAATATTTCAAACAAATCCCGAAATTCAAAACTACCCGTTATCCAATAAAAACCTAAAATTCCTAATAATAACCCAAAATCCCCGACACGATTAGTTACAAACGCTTTTTGACAAGCATTCGCCGCACTAGGTCGGGTGAACCAAAAACCTATTAATAGATAAGAACACATTCCAACTAATTCCCAAAAAATATAAATTTGTATTAAATTAGAACTAGTAACTAATCCCAACATTGAAGTATTGGAAAAACTCATATAAGCAAAAAATCTCACATATCCTCGATCATGAGACATATAATTGTCACTATAAATAAGAACCATAATCCCAACACTAGTGATTAATATTGACATAATAGAAGTAAGTGGATCAACCAAGCAGCCAAACTCTAAAGAAAAATCATTATTGATGGTCCAAGACCATACATATTGATAAACAGAATTATTATTTAGTTGCTGAATAAAGAAATGGGCTGAAAAAATCATAACTATACTTAATAATAAAACACTCGGAAAAGCCCACATACGGCGAAGATTTTTAGTTGCCGTTGGAAAAAGTAGAAGTCCAGCTCCTATTAACATAGGAACTGGAAGTGGAATGAACGGTATGATCCATGAATATTGATATGTATATTCCATATAAAAATAAATAAAAAAATTATCTTAATTAATTGTTTCTGATTCACCAGTTCTTATTTCTTTTCTTTTGAAAGCGATCGATTAATAAAAAAAATTAAGATATATAAAATAAAACTTAAATAGAATTTCCCAGGTTTAATTATTCGGAATCTTTCCAAACTACTTCAAATATTTCAAATGAAGATGAAGAGTTAGGGTTAGTCAAATGATATGAACAATTTACTGATATGAACAATTTACGAGTGAAAAATAAATATGTACTTTGTTTATTATTAGTTTATTATTAAATTTATTATTAATATTAAATTTATTATTAATATTGAATTGTTAATATGAAATTAAAATTATTAAGTCCAATTTTATGAAGATAAAAACGAAAAATTGCAATTTCGGTCTAATTATTACGTATTACAATAATTTATTTATATCTATAGAGCAAGGATAAATAATGACAGCAAAAAAGTATTTAATATGAAAAAAAAGTATTTAATATGAATCATAGGGCCCATAACTTGATTCATAAAACCTATTTCCCATAAAACAAAACCAATTTATTGCAGTTTGGTTCGGCTATTCCCAATCATTAAGAAATTTTTTTAGAACTAATTGATTGTCTTCCATTACAATAAAAGCTATTTGTAGGAAATGCTTTGGTATCCCACACTTTTTTTATGTAAAATAAAAAAGAGGGGCAAAAAAATGGCTTTTAGAAAGTATTTTGTATATTTTAATCAATTAACTACTAGGCTTAGGCTCATTCGAGTTTGAAAATGAAAATTCCTTTCTTCGAACTTGACCAATTTAATTAATATAATAAAAAAATAAAAAAAGAAAATTTATTACATTTTTTTTTATTAAGCAGGAGAGGGATTGAGTTTTTAAATCTTTCGATGTATTTTATTACATGTAAGAATGGAACATGACAAAACTAGAAAGCAAAGACCCAACCCCTTTTGTTTGTATTTTTGATTTTATCAACCTCAATCTATTCTATTTGGCATAGTAGATCTTATTGTTCTTAGTAATATTTTAGACAATTTTTCCATACACCTTTTATGATGAGGGGAATGTAATTTAGAGAATAGCTAGCTAGAGATATAGTAAAGAACAATTGATTTTGAACAATAGATGTCTTTCACATCCAACCGATGAACCGATTATAATTTAAAAATGGCAGTGCCAAAAAAGCGCACCTCTAGTTCAAAAAAACGTATTCGTAAAAATATTTGGAAAAGGAAAGGGTATTGGGCAGCATTGAAAGCTTTTTCGTTAGCGAAATCTCTTTCTACCGGTAGCTCAAAAAGTTTTTTTTGTGTGACAAATAAATAATCAAACAATAGACTAAATAATGTGAATCGGTCTAATTCAAAAAAGAGTCTCATTTTTGTTATAATTTATTTATAAGTTTTTTTTTCTAAAGTTTAGAAGTTATCAAGATTATAAATAATATTAATCTAATAATAATAGATAATAATCTAATTAATCTAATAATAATAGATAATAATCTAAATTACTATTTCATTTTTATTTAATAAAAAAAAAATTATTTCCATTCTCTAATGTTTTAACCTGATCAATAACAATATAAAATGGAATTCATTTTGTTTTGTTATTTTTTAGTAGAAATAATAATTCGGTTGTCTACTGAATTCAAAAAGTGAATGGTATTCTTTTGTTTGAAAAAAGAATAAACGCAAGCACAAGGTTTCACCTTTTGTTTTGGTATGTTTTATCATTTTCAAGATGGGGATTATCACCTTCCCCATCGACTTGACTCGAGAATCAATTTACTTTTTAGTTCTATCCGTGGATTGAAGTCAAAATTATCTAGTTCAAAAAGTTCCGTTTTATTTTCAGGAGACCATAAAGTAATAAACTATGAAACGAAAAACCCCGTTGTTAGTTAAGTTAAAAAACGGATACCCTAAAATAAATAAAAAACAAAACTATTATAAGAATAATTAATATTATTAACGAAAACGTTTAGATTAAATGCCGCCTAATTTTGAAACAAATTTTTAGTCATCAATTTGAATGTTTCCTAAAAAATATTGAATTAACCCCCTCAATCTCGACGATTGAATAAAAATAGGTTATTATGATTTCGAATAAGCCGCTATGGTGAAATCGGTAGACACGCTGCTCTTAGGAAGCAGTGCTAGAGCATCTCGGTTCGAGTCCGAGTAGCGGCATGTCTTTTTCTAAAAGAGTAAGCCCTATAATGAATTCAATTCCCTATTTCAATTCCTATAATTGAGGCCCCCTTTTTAATAAATTTTATGATATTTTCAACTTTAGAGCGTATATTAACCCATATATCCTTTTCGATCATTTCAATTGTAATTACAATTCATTTGATAACTTTATTTGTCGATGAAATCGTAGGACTATATGATTCATCAGAAAAGGGGATGATAGCTACTTTTTTCTGCATAACAGGATTATTAGTTACTCGTTGGATTTATTTTGGGCATTTACCATTAAGCGATTTATATGAATCATTAATTTTTCTTTCGTGGGGTTTTTCCATTATTCATATGATTCCGTATTTTAAAAAACAAAAAAACCATTTAAGCGCAATAACGGCGCCAAGTGTTATTTTTACCCAGGGTTTCGCTACTTCAGGTCTTTTAACCGAAATGCATCAATCCGCAATATTAGTACCTGCTCTCCAATCCCATTGGTTAATGATGCACGTAAGTATGATGGTATTGGGCTATGCAGCTCTTTTGTGTGGATCATTATTATCACTAGCTCTTCTAGTCATTACATTTCGAAAATTCATAAGGATTTTTAGTAAAAGCAATAATTTATTAACGGAGTCGTTTTCCTTTGGTGAGATTCAATACGTGAATGAAAGAAACAATGTGTTACAAAACACTTCTTTGATTTCTTCTCAGAATTATTACAGATATCAATTAATTCAACAATTGGATCGATGGAGTTATCGTATTATTAGTTTAGGGTTTATCCTTTTAACCATAGGTATTCTTTCGGGAGCAGTATGGGCTAATGAAGCATGGGGATCCTATTGGAATTGGGATCCAAAAGAGACTTGGGCATTTATTACTTGGACCATATTTGCGATTTATTTACATATTCGAACAAATAAAAATTATGAAAGCGTAAATTCTGCAATTGTGGCCTCAATGGGCTTTCTTATAATTTGGATATGCTATTTTGGGGTTAATCTATTAGGAATAGGGTTACATAGTTATGGTTCATTTACATTACCATCTAATTGAATAAGGTACTTGACAACTAGAAGCCTAGGGCAGCATACATATATATATGAAACCCTCATGTAAACCATCAAGAACCATTTGAATCATTCCATTTCCATTACTTGATTCAAATGGTTCTCGAAAATGTCAAAAATATCTGGTTATATATAGAATTTATAGAATTCCAATTTTTTTATTTAACTTAAAAACAGAAAAAGACTTTTTTTGTACAATGAACGATTTTAAAAATCATCAGGTTTTTTATTTTGGTTTATTGACAAAAACTATCTATAAAAAAAATTTGATATAATAGCTTCGACCTTGTCAACTGATAATGAGAAAACGAAATCGGGATAAATACCAATACCTATTACAGGGAAAAGGATAGAAATAGAAATAAATAACTCTCGCGGTCCAGAATCAAAAAAATAAGAGTTTGGGGCATTAAAAAGCTTGTATCCATAGAACATCTGGCGTAACATAGACAATGAATAAATAGGAGTTAATATCATTCCAATTGCCATTACAAAAGTAATTAATACTTTTGTCATTAAAAGATATTTTTGGCTAGTAAGTATTCCAAAAAAAACTATCAATTCGGCAACAAAACCGCTCATGCCCGGTAATGCAAGCGAAGCCATTGATAAGATACTGAAAGTCGTGAATATTTTGGGAATTGCGATAGCCATTCCGCCCATTTCGTCGAGATAAATAAGTCGTATTCGATCATAACTCGTTCCGGCCAAGAAAAAAAGCGCAGCGCCAATAAATCCGTGAGAAATTATTTGTAAAATGGCCCCATTGAGCCCTGTATCGCTTATAGAACCAATTCCTATAATTATGAAACCCATATGAGATACAGAGGAATAGGCTATTCTTTTTTTTAAATTACGCTGACCAGGAGATGTTAAAGCTGCATAGATAATTTGAATTGTGCCTACTATCATCAACCAGGGAGAAAATATAGAATGGGCATGGGGTAATAATTCCATATTGATCCGAACCAACCCATACGCTCCCATTTTTAATAAGATTCCGGCTAAAAGCATACAAGTACTATAATGTGCCTCTCCATGGGTGTCTGGTAACCATGTGTGTAGGGGTATGATCGGTGATTTGACAGCAAAAGCAATAAGAAATCCAATATAGAATATTATTTCCAGGGCTACAGGATACGATTGATTAGCTGATGTTTCAAAATTTAATGTCGGTTCATTGGAGCCATATAAACCAATACCCAGAACTCCTATTAATAAAAAAACAGAACCTCCGGCAGTGTACAAAATAAATTTTGTAGCTGAATACAAACGTTTCTTTCCCCCCCACATGGATAGAAGTAGATAAACGGGAATTAATTCTAACTCCCACATGATGAAAAAAAGTAAAAGGTCTTGAGAAGAAAATGGTCCTATTTGACCGCTATACATTGCTAACATTAGGAAATGGAATAGTCGGGAATCTCGAGTAACGGGCCAAGCCGCTAAAGTAGCTAAAGTTGTGATAAATCCTGTCAGTAAAATGGGTCCTATAGAAATTCCATCTATTCCCAATCTCCAGTAAAAATCAAAAAAATTGATCCATTGATAATTCTCCGTTAGTTGCATTAACGGATCATCCAATTGGAAATGATACCCGAATGCATAGGTTGTTAGAAGGAGTTCCGTTATGCATATAGATATAGTATACCATCTTATTACCTTATTTCCTCTATGAGGAAGAAAGAAAATTAAGGAACCCGCGGTTATTGGCAAAACTACAACTAGTGTTAACCAAGGAAAATTATTCATAGTAAAAACAAAATAAACTTGGACCAGAAAAACCCGTGCTCGAAATAAATATATTTTGAGCGCGGGTTTTTGTCGGTAAAGGTAAAAAAATCAAATGTATTCGAGTAGGGTTTTCTGGAACGTATTAATAAGCTAGACCCATACTTCGAGTTGTTTCATGCCATAAATAAACGCGAACACTCAAGAAATCCGTTGGACAGGCGGATTCACATCTCTTACAACCGACACAGTCCTCTGTTCTTGGAGCAGAAGCGATTTGCTTAGCTTTACATCCGTCCCAAGGTATCATTTCTAATACATCGGTTGGGCAGGCTCGCACACATTGAGTACACCCTATACACGTATCATAAATCTTTACTGAGTGTGACATTGGATCTATAAATTTTTGAACGTCAGAAATTTTCGATCTAGTAAATTTGTAAATGAATCATATATTTAAACACCAGATGAATCAATAATTTACCAGAAATTTTGAAGCAATCTACTTCTGGATCGACTCGCGCGATAGAGCCAAGATACTTTGATTTCTTACATTTTCGAAAATGTGGATTAGATTTAATGTATGGGCATGTTAATTTGAATTTATGAATATTCTAATTTCTATGATTAATACTACTTATTCAACAAATTCGATTGATTGATACGAGTTGATTTTCTGTTACGATAAATTGACGAAACAATAGCCGGTCCAATAGCTGCTTCAGCGGCGGCAATAGCTATAACAAAAATGGAGAAAATATTTCCTTTTAATTGCCGGCTATCAAAAAAATCAGAAAATGTTACGAAATTTATATTAACCGCATTCAGTATAAGTTCAAGACACATAAGGGCTCTAACCATATTTCGGCTCGTGATCAATCCATAGATACCGATAGAAAATAAGTAGGCACTCAAAACAAGTACATGCTCGAGCATCATTGACTAACTCCTTATCAATTTTGATTCATTTCAATATGAACTGAACAACAATTCAACAGATTCAATTGACTAGAATATAAAGTCCGGAACAAAGGAATATATTGTATTAGTAATAGATTAAATAAAAGAATTTTTATTTTGAGTTTTAGACATAACCAATTTAAAAATGGAAGATAAAAAAATGTAATAACACAGAACAGAGTTAAATTTTGATTACTGTTGCTAATTCTAGAGATTTATTACTGGCGCGCTACGGCAATTGCGCCTATCAAAGCGACTAAAAGAATTATCGAAATGAATTCAAATGGAAGAAAAAAATCTGTTGATAAATGAATTCCAATTTGTTGACTATTACTTATCAAATCTTGCTCTATAATCTGGTTTGATCTTGTAGTCCAAATAATCCCGTACCATGACGTATCCGTAATAGTAATCATTAGTAAAACAAAAATACTTGTACAAACAGGCAAAGTAATCCCATCCCCAACAGTCCAAAGATTAAAATCTTTGTAATACTCTGAACCATTCATGAACATCACAGCAAATACAATTAAAACATTTATAGCTCCCACGTAAATAAGAAGTTGTGCAGCAGCTACAAAATAGGAGTTTAATAGAATATAGAATAAGGATATACAAACAAGAACCATTCCCAATGAAAAGGCAGAATAAATGGGGTTGGTAAATAATACCACACCTATACCTCCTAGTATAAGACCCGATCCCAGAAAGACTAAAAGAAAATCATGTATTGGTCCAGGCAAATCCATTATATGTAAAATAAGAGATAAATAAATCTAAATGTTTTTCATGACCTTATTGAGACCCGACCAGAAATTTTTTTTTTTGAGAAATTCCTAATTAAATCCTAAGAGATATGACTAAATGTAGGTACAATTATTGGGCTCATTTTATTCTTTATCTGAAGGAATAGTTCTAATCCGAAATTTTTTATAATTTTTTATTTCGAAATATATACAGATATATTAATTAATAGATTTTCAATCCAAATTAAGGCTCGATTCTTATCAACCAATCAATCGTTGGAATTTGTAGTTATTGACCAAACAAAACGAAAGAACCCTTATTTCTTTAAATTAGATCAAAAACCAACCTTAGTATTGTTAAAGTAATTGGAAATTATTCTTTAATCACGAGATTTACTTATTTTGAGGCGAATTAAAAATTGTTCGAATTGTATAATCGTCAATTACTGACATCGGTAAACGACCCAAAGCAATTTGATTATAATTTAATTCGTGACGATCATAAGTAGAAAGTTCATATTCTTCAGTCATTGATAAACAATTTGTTGGACAATACTCAACACAATTACCACAAAATATACAGATTCCGAAATCAATACTGTAATTAAGTAATCGTTTCTTTCGAATATCCGTTTCCAATTTCCAATCAACAACGGGTAGATCTATAGGACATACACGAACACATACTTCACAAGCAATACATTTATCAAATTCAAAATGAATTCGACCGCGGAAACGCTCCGCGGTTATTAATTTTTCATAAGGATATTGAATAGTTACGGGTAAACGATTTGCGTGAGATAAAGTAATCATGAAACTTTGACCAATGTACCTTGCAGCCCGTATTGTTTGTTGACCATAATTCATGAACCCAGTTACCATAGAAAACATATCGTGAATATATATATATGAATTATTTTATGTTTGTTTATTTCTCTTGTTTGAGACAAATTGTGAATATAGAATATTCCTTTATAGCGAAAAGAGTTGGGAAGAAGTTGTTAATAATAGATTACCGAGAGAGATCGGTAAAAGAAATTTCCATCCAAGATTTAATAGTTGGTCCATTCTTAGCCTCGGCAAAGTCCATCTTGTTGTGATAGGAATGAACAAGAACAAATAAGTTTTAGTTAATGTAATAAAGATACCAATTGTCGCTCCAAAGACTCCACCCAGTTTATTTATTTCAAAAAACTCAGAAACATATATGTCTGGAATAGAGATATTCCAACCTCCCAAGTAAAGAACCGTTACAAATAATGAAGAAACTAATAGGTTTAGATAGGAAGCAACATAAAATAAACCAAATTTGATACCCGAGTATTCGGTTTGATAACCTGCTACTAATTCTTCTTCTGCTTCTGGTAAATCAAAAGGTAATCTCTCACATTCTGCTAGGGAAGAGATGAGAAAAATGATAAACCCTATAGGCTGACGCCACAAATTCCACCCCCAAAAACCATATTTTGATTGCGCCTCAACTATATCAATTGTACTTGAACTGTTAGATAATCATAGTCGGTGATACCATCACTGTTACCATCGCTATTACAGAACCGTACATGAGATTTTCACCTCATACGGCTCCTTGAAGGCCATAAATAAATCTAAGGACCGGGTAAGTATTATTTTATCTTGATATGTTTGTAGGATGGATAAGGTCAAACTTTATTGGACGGTCCAAAATTAGACCAATAGAATTCTGTCTGTTATAATTATTAGTTTTATATAATTCTTATTTTAATAATTAAATAAATTAATAAAAAAAAAAAAACAAAGTACTTCTGAATTGATCTCACCCCTTCTTTAATAATTTCAATTCTTCTTTGTTGAGTAATAACTTAATTCTTCAATAAAATACTTCTTGTAGAAATATAACTAGCCCGTCGTTTTTACTTATGAAAAAGAATTCCATATTAATTCATGAATTATGATACATATTCTATATATGAATATGGATATGGAAAAGGATAAAAAAGATATTTTTTTATTGGGATTGGGTTTCTTTCTCTTTTTTTTTTCATTCCTATTCTTCTTTCTATTTCTGAAAAAAAGAGGGCTTACAAAATAAAGGATTTTTTCGTTCCCAATAGTTATGTATTTAATCGGTGGATAGGAGCATACTCTGGATTGGAATCGTGCCTTGGGGAGTACTGCCTAATAATTTCTACCAACCTTAAGCCCCAATTAGTATTCTTTGTTTGTATATTATGTAAAAATGTCCTTTTGGATAATTTACAGAATTTCCATTTCCATTACAAATCCGTTACATATCTTGGTGTTTCTAACCATCCACTCGTTTTTGTTCAACCCTCCGTTATGATAATACATGTATCTTAATACATACAAATGATAGTGAAAACTCAATACGGTGGGTCTTTTGAGCCCGCTTCAAGTCAGGATGACTAATTAACCAATCTTGGGGTAAACGGTTTCTTATGTTTATGTTTATTTCCGCTTAACTCTTTAACTCTTATACATGGAAAATGAGACTCAATATTTTTACTGCGAATTTATATATTCTAAATTATCTAATTTATATATTATATATAATATAAGCTGTTTTCTTTCACTCATATAACTATTTGATTTAATTCTTCAATCCGAATAATGAATAAAAAAAATGAAGATATCTAACTTTACTCAATTCATTCCACCGCTTTCCTAGAAAGGAAGAATAGAGAAAAGTTTATGTCTATATATCAACGAATCGCACGTAGAGATATTGATAACACACATAAAGTTAATGGTATTTCATAACTAATCGATTGAGCAGCAGCTCGTAGACCACCTAAAAAGGAATATTTATTATTTGACCCGTATCCTGACATAAGAAGTCCAATGGGAGCAATACTTGAAATAGCAATCCATAAAAAAACACCAATATTGAGATCCGCTAAAACAAGGCGATAACCAAACGGAACTACTAAATAGCTTACTAAAATTGATATCACTGCTATGGATGGACCGATACTGAATAAACGAGTATCCCCTCTAGATGGAAAAAGATTTTCTTTGAAAAGAAGTTTTGTCCCATCTGCTAGAGCTTGAAGAACTCCCAAAGGACCGGCGTATTCAGGTCCAATACGTTGTTGTATTCCCGCGGATATTTCTCTTTCTAACCATACAATTACCAGTACGCCTATTGTGATTCCCAATACAAGAGTCAAAATAGGAATAAGTAACCATATAATTCCATAGACCCCTTTTAAAAATTCCAATCTAGAAAAAGAATCGATATCTTGTACTTCTGGTGTATCAATTATCATTTCAACGATCAACTTCTCCCATAATGATATCTATACTACCTAGTATTGTCATAATATCAGCCAATTTCATTCTTTTAACTAACTGAGGAAGAATTTGCAAATTGATAAAACCCGGCGGTCGAATTTTCCATCTCCAAGGAAAACCACTCCGATCCCCTATCAGAAAAACCCCCAACTCCCCTTTTGGAGCTTCCACTCTCACATAAAGTTCTTGTTTCGGCAATTCAAATGTAGGAGAAGGTTTTTTACTAATAAAGCGATATTCAAAATCATTCCATTCTGGATTCCTTTCTCTATCAAAGTATCGGGTTTCTAAATTCTCATATGGCCCCCCCGGAATTCCTTCGAGAGCCTGTTGAATAATTTTTATGGATTCCATCATTTCACCAATTCGGACTAGATAACGAGCCAACGAATCCCCTTCTTTTTGCCACTGTACTTCCCAATCAAATTCGTCATAACACTCATACTGATCAACTTTACGAAGATCCCATTGTATTCCGGACGCTCGCAGCATTGGTCCCGATAAACCCCAATTTATTACTTCCTCTCGACCAATAATGCCTACCCCCTCGACTCGTTCTAAAAAAATAGGATTGCGTGTAATAAGTTGTTGATATTCAGCAACCCTTATTAAAAAATAATCGCAGAAATCCAAACATTTATCTATCCAGCCATGAGGGAGATCAGCCGCTACCCCTCCGATCCGAAAATAATTATGCATCATTCTCATACCGGTGGCAGCTTCGAATAGATCATATACTAATTCTCTTTCTCTGAAAATATAGAAAAAGGGAGTCTGTGCACCAATATCCGCCATAAAAGGACCGAGCCATAACAGATGAGAAGCTATACGACTCAACTCCAACATAATTATTCTGATATAGCTGGCTCTTTTAGGTACTTGAATATTTCCCAGCTGTTCCGGTCCATTTACCGTTATTGCTTCTGTGAACATAGTAGCTAAATAATCCCAACGTGTTACATAAGGTAAATATTGTATAATTGTTCGGTTTTCCGCAATTTTTTCCATCCCTCGGTGTAAATAACCCAATATTGGTTCACAGTCAATAACATCTTCACCATCTAGAGTAATGATAAGTCGAAGAACACCATGCATTGATGGATGGTGGGGACCCATATTGACTACCATGAGGTCTTTTCTTGGAGCTGGTATATTCATAGGTTTTTCCTTAATTCATTCTTTCATGAATTGTTGAAAACGAAAAAAAGTTCATTCAAATTCAAGATCTAATAAATCAAATAATTCAAAATGCTTCTTCAAATTAACGAGTTTTTGATTCCCGAATATCCAACCGATTAATTAATTCTTTATAACCTATTCTATTTTTCTTTGACAAATAAGATAGCAGTCGTTGGCGTTTTCCCAGAATTTTACGTAGACCTCTCTGAGATAAATAGTCTTTTTTGTGTAATTGTAAATGTGAAGTAAGTCTTCGTATCCTATTGGTGAAACTAAATATTTGAAATTCAACAGAACCCCTGTTTTCTTCTTTTTCTTCTTGTGAAATAACTGAAATGAATGAATTTTTTACCATAAAATGAAACCCCCTTCTTTTTTTAAGATATTTTTATTGATAGATATCTTTATTGATCAGTAATAATAATGTCACTTGTTTTAGTTTGGTATAGACAATAATCTTAATTTTGTTCTAATTTCGAATTTTATTAAATCAAATGAAATCAATCCGATTTTAATTTAAAAATTCGATTTGAAAAGGTATACAAAAGTATGGTTGTTTTCCGTACTCCAAAAAGATAAAAACTTAGTCCTAAAATCAGAAGATTTTATTGATTCATTTCGAGATCAAATTGATATGTCATTGAATTAGTATCATGTATCAGAATGGAATGTAAGACAATGAATGTGTGCACCTCTTTGTCGTCATAGACCCGCTACGATATGGGAAAGGTAGCAAAAATATACTAGTAATGAATTTTCAATCGCGGATACATATGTATCCTTACCATACCGAAACGACTGCCGTTATTGCTATCAAACCAATACCGATTCATACAAGCTAAATCTTCTAATCGATAATTGGGCCACAGAAATAACTTTAATTTAATAAGTTTCTTTTGATATCCTTTGCTTTTATCCAAAACCTGACTGTTTACCTTATTCCCATTCCCCAATGCTGAATTTTTATGCATATCATTTCTATTCCTAGAATTGAAACAAATTAGAATTCGAAATTCTCTCCGAAGTCTAGGTGATAAAAGATTTTCAGGAACAAACAAATCATAATGATTTTTATCCCTATTTCCAGTCATCTTTTTATATTTGGTAATGACTTCATCAGAATTCTTATCAACATGAGTTTTTTCTCGGTATTTTTGATTAATTTTGTGTTTACTTTGATGAACCAACGAAATACCAATGGTTTGAGACATAATAAATTGCCCATCATTTTTTATAGATAGACGAATTGGTTCAATAATCAAAATTCCTCTTTTGATCAATTCTGTAAGAGTTAAATTTTTCTGAATCATCAGAATATCAAGACTCATTTCTCCCCTTTGAATAGAGGATATAGTTATTTCTCGTGGATTTATCAGTCTAAGCAGGAGACAATATACTTTGATATTATTAATTATTTTTTTATTTAAAATATCATCCCATCGCAATTGAAAAAGAAAATACCTTTTTAGTAAGAAATCAAACTCCGCTTTTGTATTGTTCTTGTATTGCTTTTTATTTTTATGTTTTTTCATGTCCGAGCCCGTATAATCTTCTTCAACATCTTTTTCTTGGTTTGAAAGAGCAGATTCAAGGTTTGCTTGGTCCACGGATTCTTTTTGCCCTTTATTTCGTTTTTTTAATTCAAGAGATTTTTTTTCATTGGAGGATATTGATATAAAAGGATCTTTTTTTTTATTTCCAGCGATGCTTTTGTTTTCAATATCAGTAGCGTTTTCATTTATATTAGAATCTAAAAGAAGTAATTTTATTGGTATAACCCACGGTTTTGTTTTATACAAATTATAAAATATTAAAAATTCTGGGAAGAACCAACGTTCAAGATTTGATATGGGACGGTTTAGTATTTCTTCATTCATTCCCATCCAATCAAAAAAACTTTTTTGATTGGATAAGTTGATTTCTTGATCTTGATGAATTGTGAGATAAAAAAGGTTTTTCTTTTTGATTTGATCAATTATTTGATAATTATTAAGCTTAGCCTTAGTAGATTTTTTATTACTGTTTGGGTCAGTATCAATATTGATCCAAGCCTCGATATCGATTTTCGTTCTAAGACAAAAATCGAGAATTCTCCAATCAAAATATTTTCTATCCAGATTTTTCTCCATATCTCTAATATCATCTTGTACTAGATCCTTATTGCTAGGGATAATAGGAATACCTTCCATCATATAAAAAGATTTTCGTTTATTTGTGTTGGAATTCGAAAAAACTTCTTGGTTATTTTTTACGTGTAATGACGATTCATAAATTGAAGAGTACTTCGTATCTTCAGAATTAATAGATTTATATGCTAACCGATCATATCTATATTGTTTTTTAAAATTCTCTTTTTCATTTAGTAATGAAGCCGTTTCCAAATTATTTTGTTTTTCGTAGTGAATAAATTTTGTTTTTTTAGATGAGTTGCATAAATCCTTATTTTGATTCATACAGTGTTGATTGAATTGATTTCGCCATTTTTGTGGTACTAGTCTAGACCATCTAATCTGAGATATATCATATTGATAATGATTCCTTAACCAATTTGTCCATTGATTTATTCCAGAATTCTGACGATTCTTATGTCTTAATTGAGAATGAAAAAGTTCTTGTGTTCCAACAAAATAATCCTTTATTTCAGTCTTAATAAAAGGGGCTGCTCCATTATATTGAAAGACAGGTTTTAACTTATAAAAATCAAAATTAATAAATTGGGTTTGTGAGAGTTTGTAAAATACATAGGCTTGTGAAAAGTGGGATAAGTCACAAAAAGTATTTGAATTCTTATTACTAATATTAGTATTATAAAGTGCCTTTTTTATAGTCGAAATAAAGTGAATTAAACTTTGATTTGTTTTATCCATTTTTTCTTGATTTGTTTCATTATTGGTAATGTATTTATTAATAATTTTTTTTATTGATTCAAGAAATGGTTGTGTATTGATCCTAGGAATATTAATGATCCACAGAAAGATATCTATGTATATCCTTTCAATGAAAAATTTCATAAAATAATGTAATTTGCGTATTAGTCGAGCATTTTTTCTTTTTAATATCTGCAAAATATTTTTTTGTGATTCCAACCCTTTATCATCATCACTTATTTTGCTAGAACGAATATTTCGATCCGGAATTCGAAATCCGCCCTTTTTTTTATTTGTAATTTTTTCTATTTGGTTTATGATTGTGCTTGTTCTATCAGTTAGATCCCGCATTTTTTTTTCTGTCAATGAATAATTTGTCCAATTCCGAGGTATAGTTTCAATGGATGATGGTATAGTTTCAATGGACAATTCATCAATCATCAGATTACTGGTTATAGAATCCTTTTTAGTTTTACTCAATTCATATACTTTTCTTTTTCTCAATCCAAATAATAGAATTGGATTTATTTGTGAGAGTTCTTTTTTTATTTCTTTTAAAAAAAGAATCTTTTTAATGACCCATTTTTTTGTTTCTTTTAAAACATTTACAAACAATTTTGTTTTTTCTTTTAAAATTCTTAGAATTAGAAAGCATTTCTTTTTCAATTTTCTAATTTTTCTTTTGAGTTCTTTAAAAATGGGTTCAAAAAATGAAAGTTGTTTTCTGGGAGAATCAAAAGGGAATTCCGCTTCCATTCCAAAAATTGTTAAAAAACAAAAATCATTTTTTGAATCTTTCTTTTTCATTGGATCATTATAAGGGGTTCGTGGGTTAGATGTGTGCCAAGGTTTCAGACGAAAAGGAAATAGGATCTTAATCTGAATACCGTCTGTTAACCAGTTTTTTGGAAATTCTTTTTCTGATAATTGAACGCCATTATAGGTGCATTTAACATACATTTCTCGATTCCAATCTTTAAAATCCTCGGACCATTCGGGAAATTGAAACAATAGCATACGGGCGATATTTTTAACTATTATCAATGAAGGCAATATAATATATTTTCTAAGAATAGATTGGGTTACTAACAAAAAACCTCTTAGTACTTGAGCAAGTAAAATACTATCCCAGGCTTCCGCTATTTCTATACGTACTTTCTCCTTTCTTTTGGCTTCCTCTTTTTTATCCTCTTCCTTTTTTTTCTCACTTTCTTCTGTGGTTTTCTCTTTATAATCCGAAATTTTGAGTTCTGTGTTTGTCCACATAAAATTTCTCAAAATTAGGTTTATACGTTCGGAAATATCAAAAGAAAAAATGGGGGATTTTTCTATTCGGTCCAAAAAGAGGGGGGAATGCGCATCTGCCTCAAAGAATTTCCAAGTAACTATTTTACGTCTTTGAGCACGCACAGAGCCTTTGATTATGTCTCGACGAAAATTTGATTGTTGTGAATAATGTATCAAAGCCACTTGGTCTGTTTGATCAGTATTATTAGTTTCTTGGGTATTACTATAAGTATCAGTATTCCGTTGGTTATCAGTAAAAATAACTATACGTTTTGCTTTTCT